GTCCTCGTAGCTTACCTTCAAAGCATGACACTGAAGATGTCAAGACGGCCGTTAATGCTTCCCGAGGACAAAAGACTTAGTCCTAACCTTACTATTAATTCTTGCCAGACCTATACATGCAAGTATCTGCACCCCAGTGTAAATGCCCCTAACCCCTTACCAGGATAAGAGGAGCAGGTATCAGGCACACCCTCTCCCGTAGCCCAAGACGCCTTGCTTAGCCACACCCCCACGGGTATTCAGCAGTAACTAACATTAAGCAATGAGCGCAAGCTCGACTTAGCCATGGCAACACCAGGGTCGGTAAATCTTGTGCCAGCCACCGCGGTCATACAGGAAACCCAAATTAATCGTATACGGCGTAAAGAGTGACTCAACATTATCGCCCCATCTGAGGCCAAAACATGTCTAAGCTGTCATAAGCCCAAGATATACCTAAGCCCGCATCCTCCTCAACTTCAGCGATCAACTGACTTCACGAAAGCCAGGGGACAAACTGGGATTAGATACCCCACTATGCCTGGCCGTAAATTCAAATGCTTCTTCTCACCCAAGCATTCGCCAGGGAACTACGAGCACAAACGCTTAAAACCCTAAGGACTTGGCGGTGTCCCAAACCCACCTAGAGGAGCCTGTTCTATAATCGATAACCCACGCTACACCCAACCCCCCCTCGCCTCCAAGCAGCCTACATACCGCCGTCGCCAGCCCACCTCACCTGAGAGCCCAACAGTGAGCACAACAGCCCTACCCGCTAGAAAGACAGGTCAAGGTATAGCCCATGAGGGGGGAAGAAATGGGCTACATTTTCTGGCCCAGACAACCACGAAAGAGGGTCTGAAAACATGCCCTCAGAAGGCGGATTTAGCAGTAAAACATGATCATCACGCCTGTCTTAAACCGGCCCTGGGACACGTACATACCGCCCGTCACCCTCCTCATAAGCAACACCCCCCCCCCCCCTCCAATTAAACCCACAGTCCGCCAAAGATGAGGTAAGTCGTAACAAGGTAAGTATACCGGAAGGTGCACTTAGCATACCAAGACGTAGCTAAACACCAAAGCACTCAGCTTACACCTGAGAGACACCTGCCCACAACCCAGGTCGTCTTGAAGCCTATTTCTAGCCCTACCAACATCTGCAAAATTCCACTCCAACCTAACTAAAACATTTCATGCACTTAGTATAGGCGATAGAAAAGACTTTTCCCACCGAGCAGGCGCGATAGAGACACGTACCGTAAGGGAAAGATGAAATAATAATGAAAACCCGAGCATAACACAGCAAAGATCAACCCTTGTACCTTTTGCATCATGATTCAGCAAGAACAACCAAGCAAAATGAACTTAAGCTTGCCCCCCCGAAACCCGAGCGAGCTACTCACGAGCAGTTATACATTGAGCAAACCCGTCTCTGTCACAAAAGAGTGGGATGACTTGTTAGTAGAGGTGAAAAGCCAATCGAGCTGGGTGATAGCTGGTTGCCTGTGAAATGAATCTAAGTTCTACTCTGACAGCTCCTACACTACCTCCCCTCCAATAAATTCTGCAGTCACTCAGAAGCAACTTAAAGGGGGTGCAGCCCCTTTAAAAAGGAACACAACCTCCCATAGCGGATAACCCTTAAACCCCACTACAAATGTTGGCCTTCAAGCAGCCACCAACGAAGAGTGCGTCAAAGCTCATGAACCAAAAAATATAAAAACAATGCGAATCCCTGCACGTCATAACAGGCCAACCTATCATACATAGGAGAATTCATGCTGAAATGAGTAACTAGGGGCCCCCCTCACAAGCGCAAACTTACATGCCCTCATTATTACCCAAAACCAAGTACACCTACCCCCACAAGACCTAGTACTCCCCCTCACCCCGTTAAACCAACCCAGGAGCGCCCTGCATGAAAGATTTAAATCTGTAGAAGGAACTAGGCAAACCCGGGGCCCGACTGTTTACCAAAAACATAGCCTTCAGCCAACCAAGTATTGAAGGTGATGCCTGCCCAGTGACACCCAGTTCAACGGCCGCGGTATCCTAACCGTGCAAAGGTAGCGCAATCAATTGTCCCATAAATCGAGACTAGTATGAATGGCTAAACGAGGTCCTAACTGTCTCCTACAGATAATCAGTGAAATTGATCCCCCCGTGCAAAAGCGAGGATAAAAACATTAGACGAGAAGACCCTGTGGAACTTTAAAATCAGCAGCCACACCCTACAACCTTCACAGACCTACCAGGCCCTCCACCCAAACCCACCTCACTGGCTAGCATTTTTCGGCTGGGGCGGCCCTGGAGAAAAACAAACCCTCCAGAAACAAGACCCTCCTCTTGACCTAGAACAACCTCTCAACGTGCTAACAGCAACCAGACCCAGTACATCTGAGCAATGAACCAAGCTACCCCAGGGATAACAGCGCAATCCCCTTCTAGAGCCCATATCGAAGAGGGGGTTTACGACCTCGATGTTGGATCAGGACATCCTAGTGGTGCAGCCGCTACTAAGGGTTCGTTTGTTCAACGATTAACAGTCCTACGTGATCTGAGTTCAGACCGGAGCAATCCAGGTCGGTTTCTATCTATGACAGACTCTCCCTAGTACGAAAGGACCGGGGAAGTAGGGCCCATACCCCAAACACGCCCTCCTCTCAAGTGTGGAACCCAACTAAACCACCTAAAGAGCTCTCAACATACATCCCAAAAAAGGACCGCTAGCGTGGCAGAGCCCGGCAAATGCAAAAGGCTTAAGCCCTTTAACCAGAGGTTCAAATCCTCTCCCTAGCTCCCAACCCATGATCCTTACTCCTACCCTAACCAACCTCACCCTCGCACTCTCTTACGCCATCCCCATCTTAATCGCAGTAGCCTTCCTTACACTAGTCGAACGAAAAATCCTTAGCTACATGCAAGCCCGAAAAGGCCCAAACATTGTTGGCCCATATGGCCTTCTACAACCCCTAGCGGACGGAGTAAAACTCTTCATCAAAGAACCCATCCGCCCCTCCACCTCATCTCCCCTTTTATTCCTCCTAACCCCCACCCTAGCCCTACTCCTTGCCTTAACCATTTGAATTCCCCTCCCCCTTCCATTCTCCTTAACTGACCTCAACCTCGGCTTCCTATTCCTCCTTGCCATATCTAGCCTCGCAGTATACTCCATCCTCTGATCCGGCTGGGCCTCAAACTCGAAATACGCCCTAATCGGAGCCCTTCGAGCAGTTGCACAAACCATCTCCTACGAAGTAACCCTAGCAATCATCCTCTTATCTGCAATTATATTAAGCGGCAACTACACTCTAAGCACACTCGCCACTGCTCAAGAACCCCTCTACCTAGTCTTCTCCTCCTGACCCCTCACCATAATATGATATATCTCCACACTCGCTGAAACAAACCGTGCCCCATTCGACCTCACCGAGGGCGAATCAGAGCTTGTATCCGGCTTCAATGTCGAATACGCCGCAGGACCTTTCGCCCTCTTCTTCTTGGCCGAATATGCCAACATCATAATAATAAACGCCCTAACCACCATTCTATTCCTTAACCCAAGCTGACTCAATCCCCCATCAGAACTCTTCCCCATCACCCTAGCCTCCAAAGTCCTTCTCCTCTCTTCCGGCTTCCTCTGAATTCGTGCCTCATATCCCCGATTCCGCTACGACCAACTCATGCACCTCCTATGAAAAAACTTTCTCCCTCTCACACTAGCCCTATGTCTCTGACACGTAAGCATACCCATTTCCTACGCAGGTCTACCTCCTTACTTAAGGAAATGTGCCTGAACTTAAAGGGTCACTATGATAAAGTGAACATAGAGGTACACCAACCCTCTCATTTCCTTCAAACCTACACCCAGCTTAATCTTAGAAAAGTAGGAATCGAACCTACACAGAAGAGATCAAAACCCTTCATACTCCCCTTATATTATTTTCTAGTAGGGTCAGCTAACGAAGCTATCGGGCCCATACCCCGAAAATGAAGGTTCAACCCCCTCCCCTACTAATGAACCCCCACGCCAAACTAATCACAACAGCAAGCCTCATCCTCGGAACTACCATTACAATTACCAGCAATCACTGAGCAATAGCCTGAGCCGGCCTAGAAATCAATACCATCGCCATCATCCCTATAATCTCAAAATCCCACCACCCCCGAGCCATTGAAGCAACAATCAAGTACTTCCTAGTCCAAGCAACTGCCTCCGCCTCTATCCTGTTCTCAAGCCTAATTAACGCCTGATCCACCGGCCAATGGGACATCACCCAACTAACCAACCCCACATCATGCTTACTTCTCACAGCAGCAATCGCTATAAAACTAGGCCTAGTACCCTTCCATTTCTGATTCCCTGAAGTCCTTCAAGGTTCATCACTAACCACAGCACTCCTACTATCAACAGCTATAAAATTCCCCCCCATCGTCATCCTCCTACTCACATCCAACTCCCTCAACCCACCCCTCCTAACCCTAATAGCCGTTGCATCAGCTGCCCTTGGTGGTTGAACAGGACTTAATCAAACCCAACTCCGAAAGATCTTAGCTTTCTCCTCCATCTCCCACCTAGGATGAATAACCATCATCATCATCTACACCCCCAAACTCACCCTCCTAACCTTCCTTCTCTACACTCTCATAACCTCAGCAATCTTCCTCTCCCTCAATACATCCCACATCACAAAACTATCAACATTAATAACATCATGAACAAAAACTCCCATACTCAACACAACCCTCATACTTATCCTCCTCTCCCTCGCTGGTCTACCCCCCTTCATTGGCTTCCTACCCAAATGACTCATCATTCAAGAACTAACCAAACAGGAAATAACTTCCACAGCCCTAACTCTCGCCCTTCTCTCCCTACTGAGCCTATTCTTTTATCTCCGTCTCGCCTACTCCTCATCCATTACACTCCCCCCAAACTCAACCAACCAAATAAAACACTGATACATCAACAAAAACGCCAACCCACTAATCGCTATCCTAACCTCCCTATCCATCCTCCTCCTCCCCCTCTCCCCCCTAATCCTACCTACTATCTAAGAAACTTAGGATAACCCCACCCAAACCGAAGGCCTTCAAAGCCTTAAATAAGAGTTGAACCCTCTTAGTTTCTGCTAAGGTCCGCAGGATATTACCCTACATCGCCTGAATGCAACCCAGACACTTTAATTAAGCTAGGACCTTAACCCCCTAGACAGGTGGGCCTCGATCCCACAAAACTCTAGTTAACAGCTAGATGCCCCAACCCTACAGGCTTCCGTCTAAAACCAAAGTCCCGGTGCACCTTCAATGCACATCGATGAGCTTGCAACTCAACATGAATTTCACCACGGAACTGGTAAGAAGGGGAATTAAACCCCTGTAAAAAGGACTACAGCCTAACGCCTTAACACTCGGCCATCTTACCTGTGACTTTCATTAATCGATGATTATTCTCCACTAACCACAAAGACATTGGCACCTTATATCTTATCTTCGGAGCATGAGCTGGCATAATCGGCACAGCCCTTAGCCTCCTCATCCGGGCGGAACTAGGCCAACCCGGTACCCTCCTCGGCGACGACCAAATCTACAATGTCATCGTCACCGCCCATGCATTCGTAATAATTTTCTTCATAGTCATACCCATCATAATCGGAGGATTCGGAAACTGACTTGTGCCCCTCATAATCGGAGCCCCCGATATAGCATTTCCACGGATGAACAACATAAGCTTCTGACTCCTCCCCCCATCATTCCTTCTCCTCTTAGCCTCTTCCACAGTAGAAGCAGGAGCCGGAACAGGATGAACCGTCTACCCACCCCTTGCTGGCAACCTAGCCCATGCAGGAGCCTCAGTGGACCTGGCCATCTTCTCACTCCATTTAGCAGGTATCTCATCAATCCTAGGGGCAATCAACTTTATTACTACAGCTATTAACATGAAACCTCCAGCCATTTCACAGTATCAAACCCCCTTATTCGTCTGATCTGTCCTTATCACCGCTGTCCTTTTACTCCTATCCCTCCCTGTACTCGCCGCTGGCATCACAATACTCCTCACAGACCGCAACCTAAACACCACATTCTTCGACCCCGCCGGAGGAGGAGACCCTATCCTCTACCAGCATCTCTTCTGATTTTTTGGCCACCCTGAAGTCTACATTTTAATTCTTCCAGGATTCGGCATCATCTCACACGTAGTAGCGTACTATGCCGGTAAAAAAGAACCATTTGGCTATATAGGTATAGTATGAGCCATACTTTCCATCGGATTCCTTGGCTTCATCGTATGGGCCCACCACATATTCACCGTAGGAATAGACGTAGATACCCGAGCATACTTCACATCCGCAACTATAATCATTGCTATCCCCACAGGTATCAAAGTCTTCAGCTGATTAGCCACGCTCCACGGAGGAACTATTAAATGAGACCCTCCGATACTCTGAGCCCTGGGCTTCATCTTCCTATTCACCGTAGGGGGCCTAACAGGAATCGTACTAGCCAACTCCTCCCTAGACATTGCCCTTCACGATACTTACTACGTAGTTGCCCACTTCCACTACGTCCTATCAATAGGAGCCGTATTCGCCATTCTCGCAGGGTTCACCCACTGATTCCCCCTATTCACGGGGTACACCTTAAACAACACATGAACAAAAGCCCATTTCGGAGTTATATTCACTGGAGTTAACCTGACATTCTTCCCCCAACACTTCCTCGGCCTAGCTGGCATGCCACGCCGATACTCGGACTACCCTGATGCCTACACCCTATGAAACACTATATCTTCCATCGGCTCACTAATCTCCATAACAGCCGTTATTATACTCCTATTCATTATCTGAGAGGCCTTCGCATCCAAACGTAAAGTCCTACAACCTGAACTAACCCATACCAACATTGAATGAATTCACGGCTGCCCACCCCCCTTCCACACCTTCGAAGAACCAGCCTATGTCCAAGTCCAAGAAAGGAAGGAATCGAACCCTCATACATTGGTTTCAAGCCAACCGCATTAAACCACTTATGCTTCTTTCTTTATGGAGCATTAGTAAATATATTACGTGGCCTTGTCAAGACCAAATCACAGGTGTAATCCCTGTATGCCCCTTATGGCTAACCACTCTCAATTCGGATTTCAAGATGCTTCCTCACCAATTATAGAAGAACTCGTTGAATTCCACGACCACGCCCTTATAGTAGCACTAGCTATCTGCAGCCTAGTCCTTTACCTTCTCATACTGATACTCATAGAAAAACTCTCATCAAATACAGTTGATGCTCAAGAAGTTGAGCTTATCTGGACAATTCTCCCGGCCATTGTCCTCGTACTACTTGCCCTCCCCTCCTTACAAATTCTCTATATAATGGATGAAATCGACGAACCAGATCTGACCCTAAAAGCCATTGGCCACCAGTGGTACTGGACTTACGAATACACAGACTTCAAAGACCTGTCATTTGACTCCTACATAATCCCTACAACAGAACTCCCCCTAGGCCACTTTCGCCTCCTAGAGGTTGACCACCGTGTTGTTATCCCCATAGAATCCCCCATCCGTATCATTGTCACTGCCGATGACGTACTGCACTCATGAGCCGTTCCAACCCTTGGAGTGAAAACTGATGCAATCCCAGGACGACTTAACCAAACATCATTCATCACCACCCGCCCAGGTATCTTCTACGGCCAATGCTCTGAAATCTGTGGCGCAAATCATAGCTTTATACCAATTGTAATTGAATCTACACCACTCAACTTCTTTGAGACCTGATCATCTTCATTGTCATCCTAATCGTCAAGAAGCTATGAACCAGCGCTAGCCTTTTAAGCTAGAGAAAGTGGGATCTCCCCCTCCTCGACGAGATGCCTCAACTCAACCCAAACCCTTGATTCTTCATCATACTTCTGTCATGACTGACCTTCTCACTTATTATCCAACCTAAACTTCTCTCATTTACCCACACTAACCTGCCGACCAGCAAAGTCCAAACAACTATAAAAACCTCCCCCTGATCCTGACCATGAACTTAAGCTTCTTCGACCAATTCTCAAGTCCATGCCTATTAGGAATTCCCCTAATCCTTCTCTCCATACTATTCCCAGCCCTCCTCCTCCCCTCCCCAGGCAGCCGATGAATCACCAACCGCCTGGCCACCTTACAATCATGATGCATCGGCCTAATCACTAAGCAATTAATAACACCACTAAACAAAAGCGGCCACAAGTGAGCCCTAATCCTAACATCCCTAATAGTCCTCCTTCTCTCGATCAACCTCTTAGGCCTCCTACCATACACATTTACCCCCACCACTCAGCTCTCTATGAATATAGCACTTGCCTTCCCCCTATGATTAGCAACCCTCTTAACAGGCCTCCGCAACCAGCCCTCAGCCTCCCTTGGTCATCTCCTCCCCGAAGGCACACCTACCCCCCTTATCCCCGCCCTGGTCTTGATCGAAACAATTAGCCTGCTCATCCGCCCCCTAGCCTTGGGTGTTCGCCTAACAGCCAACCTCACAGCAGGACACCTCCTCATCCAACTCATCTCCACTGCCTCAGCCGCCCTACTATCAATCATACCCACAATCTCAATCCTCACTACCATCATTCTCTTCCTACTGACTATCCTCGAAGTGGCAGTAGCCATGATTCAAGCCTACGTCTTCGTCCTCCTTTTAAGCCTGTACTTACAAGAAAATATTTAATGGCCCACCAAGCCCATTCATATCACATAGTTGACCCAAGCCCATGACCTCTTTTTGGCGCAACAGCCGCCCTACTAACCACTTCCGGCTTAATTCTGTGATTTCACTACAACTCCTCACATCTTCTCGCACTAGGCATGCTTACTACAACCCTAGTTATACTGCAATGATGACGAGACATCGTACGCGAGGGAACCTTTCAAGGTCACCACACCCCTACAGTTCAAAAAGGCCTACGCTATGGAATAATCTTATTCATCACATCCGAAGTTTTCTTCTTCCTAGGCTTCTTCTGAGCCTTCTTCCACTCCAGCCTCGCACCTACCCCAGAACTAGGGGGCCAATGACCCCCCGCAGGGATTAAACCACTAAACCCTCTAGAAGTCCCCCTACTTAACACAGCCATTCTCCTAGCCTCAGGAATCACCGTCACTTGAGCCCACCACAGCATCACAGAAGCCGATCGAAAACAGGCAATCCAAGCCCTCGCCCTAACTATTCTCCTCGGACTCTACTTCACCGCCCTCCAAGCTATAGAGTACCACGAAGCCCCCTTCTCAATTGCCGACGGTGTGTACGGCTCAACCTTCTTTGTTGCCACAGGATTTCACGGCCTACACGTCATCATCGGCTCCTCCTTCCTCCTAATCTGCCTCCTCCGCTTAATCAAATTTCACTTCACCCCGAGCCATCATTTCGGATTTGAAGCAGCGGCCTGATATTGACACTTCGTAGACGTTGTTTGACTATTCCTCTATATAACAATCTACTGATGAGGATCATGCCCTTCTAGTATACTAATTACAATTGACTTCCAATCTCTAAAATCTGGTCCCAACCCAGAGAAGGGCAATAAACATAATCGCATTCATACTATCCCTCTCCCTAATCCTCAGCATCGCCTTAATCATTCTCAACTTCTGACTTGCCCAAACCAACCCAGACTCAGAAAAACTCTCCCCCTACGAATGCGGCTTCGACCCACTCGGATCTGCTCGACTTCCATTCTCAATCCGATTCTTCCTCAGTAGCCATCTTATTCCTTCTATTCGACCTAGAAATCGCCCTCCTTCTCCCCCTCCCCTGAGCAACACAACTCCAGTCCCCTATTACCACCCTAATCTGAACCTCCACAATCATCATCCTCCTAACCCTAGGGCTCATCTATGAGTGAATCCAAGGAGGACTGGAATGAGCAGAATAATCAGAGAGTTAGTCTAACAAAGACAGCTGATTTCGGCTCAACAGATCATAGTCCCACCCTATGACTCTCTTAATGTCCACCATACACCTAAGCTTCTATTCAGCCTTTACCCTAAGTTGCCTAGGACTAGCCTTTCACCGAACACACTTAGTCTCAGCCCTACTATGTTTAGAGAGCATGATACTATCACTGTACGTAGCTCTCTCAATTTGACCTGTAGAAAACTACACAACATCATCCACCCTCATCCCCCTACTCATACTAGCGTTCTCCGCCTGCGAAGCTGGTACTGGTCTAGCTGCACTCGTAGCTTCCTCACGAACCCACGGCTCAGACCACCTGCACAACCTCAACCTCCTACAATGCTAAAAATTATCATCCCAACGATCATACTCCTCCCCACAGCCCTCTTATCCCCCACAAAATTCTTATGGACTAACACCACCTCCTACAGTCTCCTAATTGCCCTTATCAGCCTTCAATGACTAACCCCATCCTATCTCCCCCACAAAAACCTAACCCCATGAACCGGCATTGATCAAACCTCCTCCCCTCTACTAACCCTATCCTGCTGACTTCTCCCCCTCATAATCCTAGCCAGTCAAAACCACCTTCAACACGAACCCTCAACGCGCAAACGAATCTTCATCACCACCCTCATCATAGTACAACCGTTTATTATCCTAGCATTTTCCACCACCGAACTAATACTATTCTACATCTCATTCGAAGCAACTCTAATCCCAACACTAATCCTAATCACCCGATGAGGTAACCAACCAGAACGCCTGAGCGCAGGCATCTACCTTCTCCTCTACACCCTCATCAGCTCCCTCCCCCTCTTAGTTACCTTACTTCACCTACACACCCAAACCGGCACTCTTTACCTCCCCATAATTAAACTCACTCCCCTTATCCCATCAACTAACTCTTGAACCACACCCCTAACAAGCCTAGCCCTCCTACTCGCCTTCATAGTAAAAGCCCCCTTATATGGAGTCCATCTCTGACTCCCTAAAGCCCACGTAGAAGCCCCCATTGCAGGCTCCATACTACTCGCTGCCCTCCTACTAAAACTCGGAGGCTATGGTATCATACGCATCACCCTCCTAACTAACTACTCGGAACCCCTCCTCTACCCCTTCCTAATTCTAGCCCTATGAGGAGCACTAATAACTAGCTCTATCTGCCTACGTCAAACCGACCTAAAAGCCCTCATTGCTTACTCCTCCGTTAGCCACATAGGCCTAGTCATCGCCGCTGCTATAATCCAAACTCTCTGATCCTTCTCAGGAGCAATAATCCTCATAATCTCCCACGGCCTAACATCATCAATATTATTCTGCCTGGCTAACACAAACTATGAGCGTACTCACAGCCGAATCCTCCTCTTGACCCGAGGCCTTCAACCCTTACTACCCCTTACAGCAACATGATGACTCCTAGCCAACCTAACCAACATAGCTCTCCCACCCACCACAAACCTTATAGCAGAACTAACCATTATAATCTCCCTATACAACTGATCCCCTCTCTCACTCCTCCTCACTGGAACCGCATCCTTCCTAACTGCCTCCTACACCCTATTTATATTCCTAACAACCCAACGAGGACCCCTCCCCTCTCACATCACAACCACCCAAAACTCCTCCACACGAGAACACATTCTAATAACCCTTCACATCCTCCCCCTTCTCCTCCTCATCTTAAAACCCGAACTCATCGCATAACCTCCCGAAGCAAGTATAGTTTAACCCAAACATTAGACTGTGACTCTAAAAATAGAAGCTAAACCCTTCTTACCTGCCGAGGGGAGGTAGACCAACAAGAACTGCTAACTCTTGCATCTGGGCCTAAACCCCCAGTCCCCTTACTTTTAAAGGATAGCAGTAATCCATTGGTCTTAGGAACCAACCACCTTGGTGCAAATCCAAGTAGAAGTAGTGGACGCCACCCTCCTCCTCAATACCTCAACCCTCCTCACCCTCACAATCATCCTAACACCCATTTTACTCCCCCTAATCACAAAAACCCCTCCAAACTCCCCCCCCACAATCACGCGCTACGTCAAAACAGCCTTTATTATTAGTCTTATCCCCATAACACTATTCATATATTTAGGAACTGAAAGCATTATCTCCAACTGAGAATGGAAATTCATCATAAACTTTAAAATCCCCCTCAGCTTTAAAATCGACCAATACTCATCAACATTCCTCCCCATCGCCTTATTCGTAACATGATCAATCCTCCAATTCGCCCTATGATATATAGCATCAGAACCCTATATTACAAAATTTTTTTCATATCTCCTAACCTTCTTAATCACTATGCTCCTCTTAACTACCGCCAACAACATATTCCTCCTATTCATTGGCTGAGAAGGCGTAGGAATCATATCCTTTCTCCTAATCGGCTGATGACACGCACGAGCAGAAGCCAACACAGCCGCCCTCCAAGCCGTCCTCTACAATCGAATCGGGGATATCGGACTAATCCTTAGCGTAGCCTGACTAGCCTCAACCATAAACACCTGAGAAATCCAACAAGCCTTCCTTCCATCTCAAACCCCTACACTCCCCCTCCTAGGGCTTATTCTAGCCGCCACAGGAAAATCAGCCCAATTCGGCCTCCACCCATGACTCCCCGCTGCCATAGAAGGTCCCACCCCAGTATCAGCTCTTCTCCATTCAAGCACCATAGTAGTAGCTGGCATTTTCCTCCTTATCCGCACCCACCCCATACTTGCCACAAACCCCACCGCTCTCACCCTATGCCTATGCCTAGGAGCCCTCTCCACCCTATTTGCAGCTACATGCGCTCTAACACAAAACGACATCAAAAAAATCATCGCCTTCTCCACATCAAGCCAACTGGGCCTGATAATAGTCACAATTGGCCTAAACCTCCCCCAACTTGCCTTCCTCCACATCTCCACCCACGCTTTCTTTAAAGCTATACTTTTTCTCTGCTCTGGATCCATCATTCACAACCTCAATGGAGAACAAGATATCCGTAAAATAGGCAGCCTCCAAAAAACCCTTCCAACCACCACCTCCTGCCTAACTATCGGCAACCTAGCCCTGATAGGAACCCCATTTCTGGCAGGATTCTACTCTAAAGACCTCATCATTGAAAGCCTCAACACATCATACCTAAACTCATGGGCTCTCCTATTAACTCTTTTAGCCACATCCTTCACCGCAACTTACAGCCTCCGCCTAACCATTCTAGTCCAAACAGGACACACCCGCCTACCCCCAATCACTCCCATCAACGAAAACAACCCCCTCATCACTAACCCAATCACACGTCTAGCTTTAGGGAGCATTCTAGCTGGCTTCCTCATTACATCCTTCATCCTTCCCTCAAAAACCCCACCAATAACTATGCCACCCATCACAAAATTCGCGGCTATCCTCGTCACGCTTCTAGGCATTATTCTAGCTCTCGAACTCTCAAACATAACCCACACACTCACCCCCCCTCAACAAAACACCCCCTTCAACTTCTCCTCCTCGCTAGGCTATTTTAACCCCCTCACCCACCGAATCAGCTCTTCAAACCTTCTCAACACCGGCCAAAAAACTGCCACCCACCTGATCGACCTATCCTGATATAAAAAAATCGGCCCCGAAGGCCTCGCAGACCTTCAACGCATAATATCCGAAACCTCTACCCCCATACACTCAGGCCTCATCAAAACTTACTTAAGCACATTCGCCCTCTCCATCCTTATCATCTTAATCTTCCACAGAACCTTTCCCCCCAATGGCCCCCAACCTTCGTAAATCCCACCCCCTCCTAAAAATAATTAACGACTCCTTAGTCGACCTACCCGCACCCTCCAACATCTCAGCGTGATGAAATTTCGGATCCCTCCTTGGCATTTGCCTAGTAACACAAATCGTCACAGGACTTCTACTCGCCACCCACTACACTGCCGACACAACCCTAGCTTTCTCATCTGTCGCCCACACATGTCGCAACGTCCAATACGGCTGATTAATCCGCAACCTTCACGCCAACGGAGCCTCATTCTTCTTTATTTGTATTTACTTGCATATCGGACGCGGATTCTACTACGGATCCTACCTATTTAAAGAGACCTGGAACACAGGAGTCATTCTCCTCCTCACCCTCATAGCCACCGCCTTCGTCGGCTATGTCCTCCCCTGAGGACAAATATCATTTTGAGGGGCAACCGTTATCACAAATCTATTCTCAGCCCTCCCCTACGTAGGACAGACTATCGTTGAATGAGCCTGAGGTGGATTCTCCGTAGATAACCCCACTCTCACCCGATTCTTCGCCCTACACTTCCTTCTCCCCTTCCTTATCGCTGGACTGACCCTAATTCACTTCACCTTCCTTCATGAAACCGGCTCAAATAACCCCCTCGGAATTGTATCCGACTGCGACAAAATCCCCTTCCACCCCTACTTCTCTGTAAAAGACATTCTAGGATTCATACTTATACTCCTCCCCCTTGTAGCCCTAGCACTATTCTCACCCAACCTCCTGGGCGACCCAGAAAACTTCACACCTGCTAACCCCCTAGTCACACCCCCCCACATTAAACCAGAATGGTACTTCCTATTTGCATATGCCATCCTCCGCTCAATCCCCAACAAACTAGGCGGAGTCCTAGCCCTAGCCGCCTCAGTCCTAGTTTTATTCCTAGCCCCCCTCCTCCACACATCTAAACAACGCTCAATAGCCTTCCGCCCCCTTTCCCAATTTTTATTCTGAATATTAGTAGCCAATCTCCTTATCCTCACCTGAATCGGCAGCCAACCAGTAGAACACCCTTTCATCATCATTGGTCAACTAGCCTCCATCACCTACTTCTCCACAATCCTAATCCTTCTCCCCCTTGCTAGCTCCCTAGAAAACAAATTACTAAACTTCTAACTCTAATAGTTTATTAAAAACATTGGCCTTGTAAACCAAAGATTGAAGACACACAATTCTTCTTAGAGTTTCTCCTACAAACAAAATAAAACGCTACCCCCCCCTCCCCCCATGGATGTATTCCATACATTCATGGCTAGCCTATGTACTTCTGTGCATCCTATTTATTCCAGAGTACACGGATATGCAATCTAGGACATAATACTAATGCATTTATGGCATACAAGTCACTTTTCACATACCATCTCGATGTAATTCACCATCCTACTTTCTGAAGAATTACCTACCTCATGGTCACAGGAATCAAGTCCTATAGCTCGTACTAAAACCCCTATAATGCTTGGTTATACATATAAATTATCCTACCACACGGCAGTGCTTGACCAAATGAACTCCATGGTAACGGCCCATAATTTGCTATATTTCTCGACGTGCCGGTAGCTGTCGTACCAGGTTATCTATTAGTCGGTCACCTCACGTGAAATCAGCAACGCACCGCATATAAGACTCTACGCTACTAGCTTCAGGCCCATACTTTCCCCCTACACCCCTAGCACAACTTGCTCTTTTGCGCCTCTGGTTCCTATCTCAGGGCCATTACTGGTCCTCTCGCTTTTTCTCACTTTTCATGAGACCACTGGTTGGGTATATCTCACCATTTTCGTCCGTGATCGCGGCATTCCAACCTTTGGCGCCTTTGGTTCCTTTTTTTTGGGGGCGTCTTCACTCTGCCCTTCAGAGTGCGGCGGGTGAACACAATCTCTTGACATGTGCATACAATTCCTATCGTCCTATTTTGTGGCTCTCAAGAGTCACTGAAGCTGAGACGGTGTGGGTGTATTGGGAATCATTTTAACACTGATGCACTTTGTTTTACACTTGGTTATGATATCTTTTATCCTTGAGTCTTGATGTTCTATTTAATTAATGCCTGGTGGACATGATTTTTTCTATTTTCATATCTCCTAAGAATCCTATTACTTTGAAAACGTTACTAGGCGTTTTCGCTATAAAGAACTTCACGAAACACGATCGTTTTTTTTTTTTTTTTTTTTTTTTTTTTTTTTTTTTTTTTTTCATTCGTTCAACACCGAGATCCATATTATTTAACGTTCGTCGTTCGATACGTTCGTTCGTTCGTTCGTCGACTAAAATCGTTCATTTTTTATACCCTATCCCCCTGCCACCGTACGTTATCGTTCGTGATCGACGATCGACGTATTCTACACCACCCTCCAGCAGGCCAAATCCCTTTAACATTTTACCCATCGTAAATAACCCCACCATCATCAGAGAAAAAGGGCTCAAACCTCTGCCTCCAACTCCCAAAGCTGGTATTCTAAATTAAACTATTCTCTGCTACCCTAAACTGCCCGAATCGCCCCACATGACAACCCTCGCACCAACTCTAGTACAACAAAAAGAGTTAACAACAACCCCCATCCAGCCACCAAAAACATCCCCACCCCCCAAGAATAAAACATTGCCACCCCACTAAAATCCAACCGAACAAAAACTGCTCCACCACTATCAACAGTTCACACCCCCAGCTTCATATACTCCCCTACACCACTGACAACCACACCCGCAACAAGCACCCCAACTAAACCTGCCCCATACCCCAACACCCGCCAGTCTCCCCAAGTTTCAGGAAAAGGATCCGCTGCTAAAGCCACAGAATATACAAAAACCACCAACATTCCCCCCAAATAAACCATAAACAACACCAACGCCACAAACGAAATCCCAAGACTCAACAATCATCCACACCCTACAACCGACCCCAACACCAAACCAACTACACCATAATAAGGAGACGGATTTGATGCAACCGCCAGACCCCCTAAAACAAAACACAACCCTAAAAACAACATAAAATAAGTTATCATTAATTCCCACTTGGCTTCCATCCAAGACCTACGACCCGAAAAGCCGTCGTTGTGATTCAACTATAGAAATCTAACCTCTTTATAATTCGACATAACTCCAAAACTTGAAGGACAACAAATGACCGACAAAACAACAAAC